AGTAAGATGCCTGACTTAAAAGGACTATTTTGATAGAATAGAATATGTAAATAATTACTCTTATTAAATAATAAATTTATTAGATGGGATTGCCCCCACCTTTCACATTTAATAAATTTATTTATATATAATAGAATTAAACTATCTCCTTAAAGATCAAAACTTTATGTACTTCCTTATACTAATATATAAATAAAAATATATTAGAAAGGTAAGCTAACTAAGCTACCAGGTTCATACCCTGCTCATAGGAGTAAACCCCCCTTCTTTCTAATATATAAGAGAAAATCCCTATTCTTCATAATAACTATCAGAGGAACCATCCTTACAATAAGATCATCTAACTGAATTAGCATATGAATAGGATTAGAGCTTAACATAATATCATTTATTCCATTAATTTCGAAATCCAAAAGAAAAGGAAGAGCAGAAGCATCAATAATTTATTTTTTAACCCAAAGATTAGGAAGAATAATTTTAATATTCTCTATTTTAATAATAATACATGAAAACACAATAAATAATTTATTCAATAATATTGTAATAATAGCTTTAATAATCAAATTAGGAGCTGCCCCATTTCACATATGAATACCAGAAATAATAGCTAAGATAAGATGAAATAGATGTATTATATTAATAACTTGACAAAAATTAGCTCCATTAATAATAATAACAAATATGCAAATTAATCACAAAACATTATTCATAGCTAGAATTTTATCTACTGTAATTGGAGCAATTGGTGGATTAAATCAAACATCATTACGAAAACTAATAGGATATTCATCAATCAATCACTTAGGATGAATAATCTCCGTTAATAAAATCCAGAATAATTGAATGATGTATTGAATTTTTTATAGATTAATAACAATATTAGTATGCACAGTATTCAATAAATATAATATATTATTTATTAATCAAATTAATAGAATTAATATAACAATATCCGAAAAAATAAGATATATAATTTCTATATTAAGAATAGGAGGATTACCCCCTTTTCTAGGCTTCATCCCTAAATGAATTGCAATCCAAACTTTAATTCAGGATAAAATATTTATTATAATCACAATTATAGTTATAATAAGTATTATTACACTATTCTTTTATATACGAACTATAACAAGACTAATTTTACAACACCCATTCACCAATAAATGAATATTCTATAATCAAGAAAGAAGATTACCTTTAATAGTAATCTTACTGAATATGAGATTACCTTTAATCACAATTATTAATTTCATATAAAGCTTTAAGTTAAAGATGAAACTATTAACCTTCAAAGTTAAATATATAATGTTAGGTATAAGCTTTAAAGGATTACCTTAACTTTAAATTTGCAATTTAAAATCATTATTTGACTATAAAGCCCTCCTAATGATAAGAGGTTAAACACCATAAATAAATTTACAATTTATCACTTATAATTCAGTCACCTTATCATAATTGTATAAATGATTATATTCAACTAACCACAAAGACATTGGCACCCTATATTTTATATTTGGAATATGAGCAGGAATAGTAGGAAGAGCTATAAGTTTAATTATCCGTGTAGAACTTGGTCAACCAGGAGCATTTATTGGTGATGATCAAATTTATAACGTAATTGTTACAGCCCATGCATTCGTAATGATTTTTTTTATAGTTATACCAATTATAATTGGTGGATTTGGAAACTGATTAGTACCTCTAATAATTGGGGCACCAGATATAGCATTTCCTCGAATAAATAATATAAGATTCTGATTATTACCGCCCGCCATTACATTATTAATAATGAGTAGATTAGTAGAAATAGGAGCAGGGACTGGATGAACAGTTTATCCACCTTTATCTAGAAACTTAGCACATGCAGGAGCTTCTGTAGACCTAGCTATTTTTTCTTTACATTTAGCAGGAGTATCTTCAATTCTAGGAGCTGTAAATTTTATTTCAACTATTATTAATATACGCCCCGTAGGAATAACCCCTGAACGAATTCCATTATTTGTATGATCAGTAGGAATTACAGCATTACTATTATTATTATCATTGCCTGTATTAGCAGGTGCTATTACTATATTATTAACAGATCGAAACTTCAATACATCATTCTTTGATCCATCAGGGGGAGGAGACCCTATTCTATACCAACATTTATTTTGATTTTTTGGACACCCAGAAGTATACATTTTAATTTTACCTGGATTTGGTTTAATTTCTCATATTATTAGACAAGAAAGAGGTAAAAATGAAACATTTGGATCATTAGGTATAATTTACGCAATAATAGCAATTGGACTTTTAGGATTTATTGTATGAGCACATCATATATTTACTGTAGGAATAGATGTGGATACACGTGCATATTTTACATCTGCAACCATAATTATTGCAGTACCTACAGGTATTAAAATTTTTAGTTGATTAGCAACATTACATGGGAGACAAATTAATTATTCACCAGCAACAATATGAGCACTAGGATTTGTATTCTTATTTACTATTGGGGGATTAACTGGAGTCATTCTAGCTAATTCATCAATCGATATTATATTACATGACACATATTATGTGGTAGCACACTTCCATTACGTACTATCAATAGGAGCAGTATTTGCCATTATAGGAAGATTTATTCAATGATATCCATTATTTACAGGATTAACTATAAACCCTAAATGATTAAAAATTCAATTCTTAACTATATTCACAGGAGTAAATTTAACATTCTTCCCTCAACACTTTTTAGGGTTAAGAGGAATACCTCGACGATATTCAGATTATCCTGATAGATATACAGGATGAAATATTGTTTCATCAATTGGATCAACAATATCAATTATTAGAGTTATTATATTCCTTATAATTATATGAGAAAGAATAGTATCAAAGCGTACTGTAATATTTACTAGTAACTTAACATCAAGAATTGAATGAATACAAAAAACCCCTCCTATAGAACATTCATATAATGAATTACCAATAATTACTAATTATCTAATATGGCAGATTAGTGCAATGAATTTAAGCTTCATAAATAAAGGAAATTCCCTTTTATTAGAAATAGCAACATGAGGGAATATTATATTAATAGATGCTAATTCACCATTAATAGAACAATTAACGATATTTCATGATCACACAATTATAATCCTTACTATAATTACAGTAATAGTCGCATACATTATAGTAACAATAATATATAATAAAATAATCAATCGGTATTTATTAGATGGACAAACAATTGAACTTATTTGAACAATAATACCAGCTATTACTCTAGTATTTATCGCACTACCATCATTACGGTTACTATATATAATTGATGAAATAAATATACCAACAATAACTTTAAAGGTTATTGGACATCAATGATACTGAAGTTATGAATATTCAGATTTCAATAATATTGAATTCGACTCATATATGAAACCTACCAATGAATTAGAAAGAAGAGACTTACGATTAATTGATGTAGACAATCGAACAGTATTACCCATAAATTCACAAATCCGAGTATTAATCACAGCAGCAGATGTTTTACATTCTTGAGCAGTCCCAAGATTAGGTATCAAAATTGATGCAGTACCTGGACGACTAAATCAAGGATCAACAAATATCAACCGACCCGGATTAATGTACGGACAATGCTCTGAGATCTGTGGGGCAAACCATAGATTTATACCAATTGTAGTAGAGAGAGTCCCTATAAATAAATTCATCTCCTGACTAAAGTCTATATCATTAAGTGGCTGAAATGTTATAAGCATTGGTCTCTTAAACCAAAATATAGTAATTTAACAATACTCTTAATGGCCTGAGAGTTTAGTTTAAAGAAAACATTAACTTGTCAAGTTAAAAATATTAAATAATAATAACCCTCACTTATTATGCCTCAAATAGCTCCTTTATGATGAGAAAGCCTATTTCTAAGATTTATTATCCTATTTATTATTAGAAGAATAATCATTTATCACATTCCTAAATATTCTAAATTAGACGCTAAAAGTGTGAGAGAGAATATTAATCAAATAAACTGAAAATGATAACTAATTTATTCTCTGCATTTGATCCAGCAACAAGAATTAAATTCTCAATGAATTGAGTAAGATCTTTATTAGGATTAATTATTATTCCTTCATCATTTTGACTTTTACCTAATCGTATAACAATAATAATAACAAATATCCTTTTTAAATTACATGGAGAATTTAAAATATTGATAGGAGTTAAAAGAAAGGGAATAACATTATTAGGGATTACTCTATTTATATTTATTTTAACTAATAATTTAATAGGATTATTACCTTATATCTTCACAAGATCTAGACATTTAACATTTACTATAACTATAGCATTACCATTATGATTAAGTATTATATTTTATGGATGAATTAATCATACCCAACATATATTAGCTCACCTAGTCCCAGTAGGGACTCCAGCACTGTTAATACCTTTTATGGTGTTAATTGAAACTATTAGTAATTTAATTCGACCTGGAAGACTTGCAGTTCGACTTACTGCAAATATAATTGCAGGGCATCTATTAATAAGATTATTAGGAAATAGTAGAATTAATTATATTGAATATACCAGAGTTATTATTATTATTCAAATAAGATTAATATTGTTTGAAACAGCTGTAGCTGTAATTCAAGCTTATGTATTTTCAGTATTAAGCACATTATATGCTAGAGAAGTTAATTATGAAAATACACAGAAATCACCCATATCATTTAGTAGATCCTAGACCATGACCATTAACAGGATCAATTGGAGCAATAACATTAATATCAGGAATAGTCTTATGATTTCATAAAAATGAGATATATTTAATAAGATTAGGATGAATCATTTTATTATTAACAGTTATCCAATGATGACGAGATATTGTACGAGAAGCAACATTCCAAGGTAAACATACTATCAAAGTAACATCAGGATTGAAGTTAGGAATAATCTTATTTATTATCTCAGAAGTATTCTTTTTTATTTCATTTTTCTGAGGATTCTTTCATAGAAGATTGGCACCAACAATTGAAATTGGAATAATATGACCTCCAAAGGGTATTACTGTATTTAATCCAATAGAAATTCCCTTACTTAATACAATAATCCTATTATGTTCAGGAATTACTGTAACATGAGCACATCATAGATTAATAGAAAATAATCATACACAAACAACCACAGGATTATTTATAACTGTTATATTAGGAGTTTATTTCACTATTTTACAAGCATATGAATATATTGAGTCAAGATTTAATATTAGTGATTCAATTTATGGATCAAGATTTTTTATAATAACTGGATTCCACGGAATTCACGTCATTGTAGGAACCTTATTTTTAGCAGTATGTTTAATACGACATATTAAATGTCACTTCTCAAGTAACCATCACTTTGGATTTGAAGCAGCTGCTTGATATTGACACTTTGTAGATGTAGTATGATTATTCCTATATGTATCAATTTACTGATGAGGTAGATATCCTTTTAGTATAATAATTATAATTAACTTCCAATTAAAAGATCTCTAGATTAGAGAAAGGATAATTATTAAAGTTATATTATCAGTATTAATTAGATCAATAGTAGCAATAGGATTAATAATTGTATGCACAATTATCTCCAAATCATCTATTATAGATCGAGAAAAAATATCACCATTTGAATGCGGGTTTGACCCTATAAGATCTGCACGGACGCCCTTCTCGATTCAATTCTTTTTAATTGCAGTATTATTCTTAATCTTTGATATTGAAATCGCAATTATATTACCAATTATTTTAACCATAAATAATAGAATAACTAGTATATGACTATTTGTAATCACAGTATTTATTATAATTCTCATTTTAGGGTTATATCATGAATGAAAAAATGGAATATTAGAATGAGCAGAATAGTTGACACATCAATAGGGGTTGTAGTTAAATTAACATTTATTTTGCAATTAAAAAATGCTGTAATATATCATCAGCCTTCCTCACAGATAATGAAGTAAAAATTACATTTAGTTTCGACCTAAAATTAAGACTTTTAGTCTCTTATCTATATTAATAAATATTAATTGAAGCCAAAACTAGAGGCCTTTCATTGTTAATGAAATTAATGATATATAATTTATCCAATTAAAGAGAACTGAAGATTTATCTAAAAGAAGCTGCTAACTATCTTTTAAGGCAGTTTAATTCTGTCTAATTCTCTATTTATATAGTTTATAAGAAAACATTTCATTTTCAATGAAAAAATAAGATATATCTTTATAAATATTTAAGGGGTAAACTACCCATAATGATAGCTTCAATATCAAACTTTTACTTAAGTTACTTAAATTAGATAATTATTAAAAATAAACCCAACATAATAAAAGTAATTATATAAATCTTAATATTATTATATTGATAAACAGAATTATATGATCTGATATAATTTCTAAAATTAGGAAAAGAACCAGAGATTAAGTATTCTCCTCAACCGAGATCTATAAAATTTACATAAAACTTAGAAAGGGGTAGAATATTAGTATATATTATATATGTTCTAAAATAAGGTATAAATCATATATTACCAAAGAATATAGTAGATAATTGATAATATAAGCCAAAAATATTATCAGCATAATATATAATTGATATCTCATAACCCAATCAAGCACCTAATATGACAAAGAATAAAGGCATTAATTTACACTCAAGAGGAAAAATTAATAAGGAAGGATTAGGAAATAATAATCAATTTAAAATTCTACCAGAAATAATAGCTATAAAAGTAAGAAAAATTATAGCAAATATTATAGTTGGATCCTCATTAATTGATTGATAAGAAAATAAACCAGTTCTACCTCCTAAACAATAATAAATTAGTCGAAAACTATAAGATACAGTTAAACCTACAGAGATAAAAAAAATTAAATAAACAAAAAGATTAAAATAATTAAATCTTAAATATTCTAAAACTAAATCCTTTCTATAAAAACCAGATAAAAAGGGAAGACCACATAAAGATAAAGTAGAAATACAAAAACAAGTAATAGTATAAGGCAATTGATTAATTAAAAATCCTATATGACGAATATCCTGAGAATCACTTATCACATGAATAATCAAACCAGCACATAAAAATAATAATGCCTTAAAAAAAGCATGAGTTAAAAGATGAAAATAAGAAACCAAGGGATAACCCAAAAATAAAATTCTCATCATTAATCCTAATTGACTAAGAGTAGATAAAGCAATAATCTTCTTCAAATCATATTCAAAATTAGCTCCTAAACCTGATATAAATATAGTTAATAGAGAAATTAAAAGAAAAATTGAAACATCATAATTATTAAAAATTCTTCTAAATCGAATTAAAAGATAAACCCCTGCAGTAACCAAAGTTGAAGAATGAACAAGTGCTGAAACAGGCGTAGGAGCTGCCATTGCAGCAGGTAATCAAGAAGAAAAAGGAATTTGAGCACTCTTAGTGAAAGCAGCTAAAACAACTAGTAAAAATACCCAATCGTATCAGGAACTGAAATAAGAAACATAATAAATATAATTTCATCTACCCAAATTAAATATTCAAGCAATAGAAATAAGAATCGCAACATCACCAATACGATTTGTTAAAACTGTTAACATACCAGCACTAAAAGATTTATAATTTTGAAAATAAATAACTAAACAATAAGAAACCAAACCTAAACCATCTCAACCCAACAAGATTCTAATAATATTAGGACTAAGAATTAAAAATATTATTGTTATTACAAAAAGTAAAACTAAAATTAAGAATCGTACTTTAAAAGTATCAGAACCTATATAAGATCTTCTATAAAAAATTACTATAGATGAAATAAATAAAACACAACCTATAAAAATTAATGATATTCAGTCAAATAAAAAAGTCATAATTAATCCTACTGAATTAATAGAAATAACTTCTCAATCTATAAAAATTAAAATATCATCAGATAAAAAGGTTAAGCCTGTAATGAATGCAATTATACCAAATGAAAATAAAATTAAAGATCAAAACTTATATAAACATAAAAAATTTATGGGTTAAGAGAATAACTTCACCTATAATACCACAAATTATTATTCTATTTAAACTATCACAACCCTTTAAAAAAATAAAGAAAATGAAATAAAATTAAAGATTAAAAGATTAAGAGGTAATCAATGAAATAAAATTAAAGCATATTCCCGTAAATTCCCTGAAGAAAATGAATATAAGCCACTATATATAGAACCATGCTGTGTAAAAGCATAAAGATAAATTCTATAACAGCAACTAAAAAATGAAACAAGTATCAAAAAAATGAAAGTAACATTTCTTCAACCAACTAAACTATTAATAATATAAATTTCACCTAAAAGATTTAAGGAAGGTGGGGCTGCCATATTTCTTGAACATAATAAAAATCACAATATTGAAAAACTAGGCATAATACTAATAAGACCCTTATTAATAATAAAACTACGACTATGAGTACGTTCATAGAGAATATTAGCCAAACAGAATAAACCAGAAGAACAAAAACCATGACCAATTATTAATACTAAAGAACCTACCAACCCATAGTAATTGAATACTATAACACCAGAAATAACCAAAGCCATATGAGCCACTGAAGAATAAGCAATCATTGATTTAATATCAAATTGACAAAGACAAAGAACACCAACAACAAAAGCGCCATATATACTAATAGAAACTCAAAGAAAAGTATAATTAACAGAATAAGATGATGTAAATATACCAACCCGAAATAAACCATATCCCCCTAATTTTAAAAGAACCCCTGCCAAAACTATAGAACCAGAAATAGGAGCCTCAACATGAGCCTTGGGTAATCAAAAATGAACAAACACTATAGGTATTTTAACTAAAAATGCCAAAATCAGTGAGATATAAATGTAAAAATTCATTTCCAAATTAATTATTCAAAAATTAAGAGAGCCAACACGATCATAAATATAAAAAATACCCAAAAGTAAAGGTAAAGAAGCAAAAAGTGTATAAAACAGTAAATAATAACCAGCAACAAGACGCTCAGGCTGATAACCCCACCCAAAGATTAAAAAAAGGGTGGGAATAATTGATATCTCAAAAGATAAATAAAAAATTAATATATTATCTGAACTAAAAGTTATAAATAAAGATAATATTATTACAAGAATAATTATTAAAAATTCAATGTTATTAGTTTTCTTTTTATAAATTTGGTAACTTGCTATTAACATTAAAAATAAAATTCAATAAGATAAAGAGATTATACTATAGGAAATAACATCAAATCTAAATAAACCACTAATATTAGTAATATAATTTATAGGAATATTTAAATTTACATAAATAAATGAAAGAAATATAAAACATAATATTAATAATCATCATCTTTTTAATAAAGGGGTTAAAAATATAATAACAATAAGATATTTTATCATGTTAAAATAGAAACACTAGATAAGTAATCATTACCATTGTTACGAACTAAAGTAACTAAAATAGATAAACCTAATGCCCCTTCACATACAGAAAAGACTAGAAAAATTAAAGAAAAGTATAATTCATAATTATATATTAATATAACCAAAAACAGAAGAAAGTAAACTGATAGAACTATAAATTCTAATCTCAATAAAGATAATAAAATATGCTTACGAGTAGAACAAAAAACAATAATTCCACATATTATAAAAATAATTAATATATAATTAATCGTTAAAATAAGTTTTAATAGTTTAAAGAAAACAATGATCTTGTAAATCATAAATAGATATAATTATCTTTAAAACTTCAGTAAAGAGCAAGGCCCATCATTAATCCCCAAAATTAAGATTTTTATTAAACTACTTACTGAACTAATTACTGATTGTCAATTCTTTTTATATTTATAGTGTCACTATCAATCTTATTTTTATGATTAAAACACCCCCTTAGTATGGGATTTGTATTAATTTGTCAAACTCTTATTATTGCTATACTAGCTGGAATAAGATTGAGATCATTCTTATTATCTTACATTATTGTTATTATTATAATGAGAGGAGCCCTTGTATTATTTATTTATATGGCTAGAGTAGCTTCAAATGAAAAATTCCAAACCCCTTTAACATTAATTATATTATTCATTTTAATTAACTTAATCACCTTTATTATACAAGATAAAACAGATGAAATAAGAGGATATATTAATAACTTTTTAAATATAAAACCAGAAGATTTAATACTAATTAAAATATTCAATTCTTCATCAGGATTTATCACAGTCGCTATAATTATTTATTTATTATTAACTATAATTGTAGTATCAAACATTGCAAGATCATCAGAAGGACCCTTACGGAAAAAAATATAATATGAATAAACCGATACGTAAAACCCATCCCCTATTTAAAATTGTAAATGGGTCATTAATTGATTTACCCTCACCAGCATCTATTTCCATTTGATGAAATATAGGTTCTCTATTAGGTATATGCCTTATCATTCAAATCCTAAGAGGATTATTTTTAGCAATACATTATACTGCAAATATTGAATTAGCCTTTAATAGAGTTGTTCACATTTGTCGAGATGTCAATAATGGGTGATTATTACGATATACCCATGCAAACGGGGCATCTTTATTCTTTATTTGTATATATTTACATATTGGACGGGGACTATATTATGGATCTTATAAATTAGTAATAACTTGATATGTTGGAGTAGTAATTTTATTAATTACAATAGGAACCGCATTTTTAGGATATGTTTTACCTTGAGGACAAATATCACTTTGAGGAGCCACTGTAATTACAAATCTATTATCAGCTGTCCCTTATTTAGGGAATGATTTAGTAAAATGATTATGAGGAGGATTTTCAGTTGATAATGCAACATTAACTCGATTCTTTACTCTTCACTTTCTATTACCATTTATTATTGCAGCAATAGTAATAATTCACCTACTATTTTTACATCAAACAGGAAGAAATAACCCTTTAGGAGTTAATAGAAATTTTGATAAAGCACCATTCCACCCTTATTTTTCAATTAAGGATTTATTAGGAATAATATTAACATTAACTTTATTTTCAATAATTATTTTATTAGAGCCTCGAACATTAGGGGATCCTGAAAACTTTATCCCAGCCAACCCATTAGTTACTCCAGTACATATTCAACCTGAATGATATTTCTTATTTGCTTATGCAATTTTACGATCAATCCCTAATAAATTAGGAGGAGTAATTGCTATAGTAGCATCTATTTTAATTATTATAATACCACCAATCACCAATAATAATAAATTTCAAGGATTGGCCTTCTATCCAATAAGAAAAACTCTATTCTGAGGATTTACAGCAGTAATTATTTTATTAACATGAATTGGAGCTCGACCCGCTGAAGAACCATTTATCTTTACAGGACAGGTATTAACTGTAGTATATTTTCTTTATTTTTTAATTAATCCTTTAACATTAATAATTTGAGATAAGATCAATGAATAGTCAATAAATTTTAGATAAATTTATACCTTGAAAGTATATAAAGAGAGTTAAATTCTCTCATTGACTTGCACTTAAATCAATGAATTAAATACTCAATAATATAAAAGATAATAAACCAACAAAAAACATAAAATAATTGAGAGCTAAAGGTAAAAATATTTTTCAAGTTAAATATATTAATTTATCATAACGGAAACGGGGTAAAGTACCACGAACTCAAATGAATCAAAAAATAATTAAGGTAATCTTAACATAAAAAAGAAAAGAAGTAAGATCACATCCCATAAATATAATTACTGTTAATATACTTATAAAGATAATATTTATATATTCAGAAAGAAAGATAAAAGCAAATCCACCTCTTCTATATTCAACATTAAAACCACTAACAAGCTCACTCTCACCTTCAGCAAAATCAAAGGGGGCTCGATTAGTTTCAGCTAAAATTGAAGATAATCAACAAAATAATAATGGGAGAGAGAAAAAAGAAAATCAAACATACTCCTGATAAATTATAAAATCAATAAAATTAAATCTAAATACAAAAATAACAAAGCATAACATAATAATAGCCATAGAAACCTCATAAGAAATAGTCTGAGCAGCAGAGCGTAGACCCCCTAATAAAGCATAATTAGAATTAGAGGATCAACCTGATAATATTACACCATATACCCCTAACCCTGTACAACATATAAAAAATAATAATCCATAATTGAAATTATAGATATTAATAACATAAGGATACAAGCACCACATAGAAAAAGATAAAAGTAATATAAAAACAGGGGAAGAATAATAAATAATATAATTTGATTTTAAGGGGTAAGTCTGTTCTTTAAAAAATAATTTAATACCATCAGCAAAAGGTTGTAATAAGCCTATAAATCCTAATTTATTAGGACCTTTACGTAATTGGATATAACCTAAAACCTTGCGCTCTAAAAGAGTAACATAAGCAACAGCAATAAGAACTAAAATAATAGTTACCAGGTAACTAATAATAAACACTATTACCTGTAGTAAATACTACATAAGTAAATTCTAAATTTACCACAATTAATTCTGTCAAGGTAATTAATAATATTCAAATAATATGGAATTTCCAATATACCTGGTCCTTTCGTACTAAGAGATATAATAAAATTTGAGGATAGAAACCAACCTGGCTCACGCCGGTCTGAACTCAGATCATGTAAATATTTAAAGGTCGAACAGACCTAGAAAGTTAGCTGCTACACTAACATCTAAATTTAATCCAACATCGAGGTCGCAAACTCCAATATCGATATGAACTCTCCATAAGAATTACGCTGTTATCCCTAAGGTAATTTAATCTTAATATCCAAAATTTAGGATCATTAATATATATATAAATAAGATATAAATAAAGAAAGTTAAATAAATTTCCCTGTCGCCCCAACACAACTTAACATAATATACACTTAAATTAATAACCAAAAAAAGTAAATATAAATGATCAAGTAAAATTCTATAGGGTCTTCTCGTCCAACAAGACAATTTTAGCTTTTTAACTAAAAAATTAAATTAAATATTATAAATAAAAGAAAGTTTATATTTCATCAAACCATTCATACAAGCCTACAATTAAAAGACAAATGATTATGCTACCTTCGCACGGTCAAAATACCGCGGCCCTTCAATATAATTATCAGTGGGCAGGCCAGACCTGATATAAACTTAACAACAGGACATGTTTTTGATAAACAGGTGAATATATTATTTGCCGAGTTACTATAATTAAATTTACAAGTTTACTAATTCTATCATTATTACTTTAAATTTATAAATAAATTAAATATTTTAATAAAAAATTAAGTTTCATTAAATAAATATTAGTATAAGATAAACTATAACGAATTTAATGATGGAAGTTTCTAATCCTACAATAACTATACATAAAGAATTAAACTATAAAAATAATTACAGGCTTATCCCTATAAATATTAGATTTAAATTGTCAAGAATAATTAACTTTAAACATGACATGATAATTAAATCCTGAATTAAATTCAATTATTAAAAAACCAGATATTTATAACTGAATGGCATATAACCCCTATTAAAAATTTACAAATGATTATGAAACATCAAAAAGCAATAAATAATAGCCCTTATAACTTCGGGATTATAGCAATAAGAATTTATAATAGATAAACCCTGATACAAAAGGTACAAAAAAACAATTTTACTTAAAAAATGAAAAAATAACCACCTTTACAGTGAAATTAACTATAAATAAAATATTATTTATTCAATAATGTTTGATACTAAAACATAAATTATTTTTATTAAATAAAAATTAAATTAAAACTGAATTAAATTAAAAACAATCAGATCAATTTGAATCGCACAAATAAGTCATTAATGTAAATAACAACATGCTCTAAGCATGATCTGTATAAAATCCAGGCTCATCTTCCGATAAACCTACTTTGTTACGACTTATCTCATTTTAATGAATGAGAGCGACGGGCGATGTGTACTTAACCAAGAACAAATATCATTATAAAAATATAATATATAATTACATTCAAATCCAATTTCACAAGAATAATACAATTTATATCTTGATCCATAAATAGTAAATTTAATGTAACCCATCTCAAACCTCAATATAACTGCACCTTGACCTGATATAAATTATTAAATATAAAATAAGAGAATAATTCTAATAAAACACTCAATAAACAGAGATATACAAATTCACAATTGAGGTAAAATTTATCGTGGATTATCAATTAAAGGACAGGTTCCTCTGAAATGATCAAATTACCGTCAAATTCTTTTGATTTAAAGATCAAAACTAATAATATCAAGTTAAATTTACATTTTAAATAATAGGGTATCTAATCCTAGTTTAATTCAAAAATTTCCTATAATTAATCAACCTAAGAAGAATAAAATATTTTAAATTTCACCTTAAAAATAAATCATACATTAGCTCAAATAAAAATTAAAATATCAACACTAAACAAATTAACAATAACTAATTGTGTAACCGCAGCCGCTGGCACAATTTTTGCTAGTCAAAATAAAAGTAACTGTATCTTTTTATAAAAATAGTACAATATAAATAACTGCTTAAAATTAAAATGTATACTTTAAATCTACCATTAAGATAGAATTTAATTTATTTAAAACAATAGCTAGCATGATCAAATCACCATAAATATAAGCTAAATTAAAAACTAGAATTAAATTCTTATAATATTTAAGAGATAATTCCATAAAAATACATGCAGGTACAGGTTAAACTCCCTCTCCTCCCTGTTCCATCTCCCTACGGTCCCCTAGATCAGACAGTAGATTACAAGAGTTTTATATTTGAAGTACAACCTTTTATTTATATATATATATATGTTCCATATAGTTAAATGGTTCCACATGTTCTATTACATATTATGTGGTAGATATACCTAGCTCGCTAACTCTCGCCTTAAATCAATTAATGTTATCTTATTTATATTATAAGATATTTTATTTATTAAATCATCTAGCAAGTTATGTTAGTGGTCAATAGTAGTTACACTCTATGAATCCTTCCTATATATCAAATAGTCGCATATACTAATATTCTCTCTCCCATCCACGGCAGTCCCTGGCGGCCCTCCCCCGGAGTTTTACTTGATCACCTAATCTATAAAAATTAATCCCCACGGATAATTAAATCTAAAAGATATATCAATTTCCCTCACAGAAGTATTATTAATATTAATTATTCATAGTAATGAATATTTACTAAATATAAAATAATTTTTAGAGGAACAGTAATAAGCATATACCCCTTATATTACATATATCAATAAGTTCACTATTAAAGGATAATTGACAAAATATTTAAAAATAATAAATAGCAAATAAATTAAATAGCAAATATAAATTATGAGTTAAATCATATATAAGTATATATCAATATTAAGATGTACCTATAAATAGATTTATTAAAATAATAAATTTATTAGATGGGATTGCCCCCACCTTTCACATTTAATAAATAAAAAATTAATAAATAAAATATCTCCTTAAAGATCAAAACTTTATTTACTTCAAATATAAAACTTCATTATTAAATAATAATTATCAAAAAACCATCCTTACAATAAGATCATCTAACTGAATTAGCATATGAATAGGATTAGAGCTTAACATAATATCATTTATTCCATTAATTTCGAAATCCAAAAGAAAAGGAAGAGCAGAAGCATCAATAATTTATTTTTTAACCCAAAGATTAGGAAGAATAATTTTAATATTCTCTATTTTAATAATAATACATGAAAACACAATAAATAATTTATTCAATAATATTGTAATAATAGCTTTAATAATCAAATTAGGAGCTGCCCCATTTCACATATGAATACCAGAAATAATAGCTAAGATAAGATGAAATAGATGTATTATATTAATAACTTGACAAAAATTAGCTCCATTAATAATAATAACAAATATGCAAATTAATCACAAAACATTATTCATAGCTAGAATTTTATCTACTGTAATTGGAGCAATTGGTGGATTAAATCAAACATCATTACGAAAACTAATAGGATATTCATCAATCAATCACTTAGGATGAATAATCTCCGTTAATAAAATCCAGAATAATTGAATGATCATGTTATGTGGGTAATAAAGGGGGGAGGCATACAATTGTGCCAGCAACAATAAAAATATAATTTATAATAAATAATACATATATATATGCAC